TTCTATTTTAATGAAATTATTAAAGTTGTAGGTTCATGGTTTGATGGATGGAACCCTTGGATTTCATAGGTTTTGTCCCACCATCACTGGGGCTGGGTAGAATCAGGTATTTCACATTATCCTCCGGCAACGCACCTAGAGTGGCTGCGGTAGTAGAACTTTTTATTTAAACCATTAATATGTATGGGCCAAACATTAAGGGATCAGATATAAAGTGAAGAATGGTTAAAGTTTTATACGGTTTATGTAAAAAAGGTTTTGCCCCCACCATCACTTGGGCTGTGGAGGGATCCTAGGGGGTAGGATCAGGTATTTCACATTATCCTCCGGCAACGCACCTAGAGTGGCTGCGGTAGTAGAACTTTTTATTTAAACATTAATGTGAGTGGGTCAAAAATGGATATAACAGATAAAAATTACCTTACAGTAATAGAAAAACTGATGAATTATAAAAAAAATTCAACCTGTTATATATATATATATACGTATAGAATAAATATAATAACCTATAGAAAGTATATTAATAAATAAGAACTTATAAATATGCAGGCACCTTCTAACCTATTAAAAACCTATGGGACAGAGAGAGAGAAAAGAGGATCTTAAAAATATTTATGACATTATAGGGTGCCTTTATCTCTATTAATATTAAATATACATTTATATATATATCATAGTATATTTAATATAATTGAACATACTATAGATATATAACAAATTATATATGTTATTTATTTATTTTCAACAAAAGGGTAAAGTATTTATTTTAAATAATCATTTATTATATTAGATAAAATGAAGTATGTATGAGGAGTTTTAATAAGAAAAAAAAAAAAAAAAAAAAATATATTAGTACATCAATAAATTGTACCATCTGGTATTAAAATTAGAATTTATTAAAAATATTGTTTTATTAATGGGTTTTTCCGTTACAATTAAATACTTGACCCATGACTTTCTTTTGCGTTTATAAAATTAAGAAATAACATTATGAATGAATATTACAGGTAAAATTGCATGGAAATATTTCTTTTTTATGCACTTAAAAATTGTTCAAGTGTCTGAGATGGTTAGTTGAAGGGGGCAACTAGTATCATTTGCACGAGAAATTTAAAATAGAGTGATGTAAATTGATTGAAATATTTGAGAAATAATTATATGCATTAAGTTTAAGTGTTAAGAATATCCAATTGAAGGGGGCAATTGATATTTTAAGCATTATTGAATTTGAATTGATGCGTGTTTAAGAAGGGAAAGTTGATTTTTGTATATGGGATGTTTGATTGTTGTAGGTTTGATTTTGTTAGTAATGGGATGAATAGTGATAGTTATAAATAGTGGCTGACTGATATTTGAAGTGGTTAAGGTGTGCTCGAGGTTAGGTGAGGCCAAGATGAAGTAAATGAGGTGGTTTGACTGTGGTTGGAAGTGCAGTAAGGTTGGTTGGTTGGTCAGGTTGCGGTTTGAAACCTGTAAAGTTGAATGGTTTGACTGTGGTTGGAAGTGCAGTAAGGTTGGTTGGTTGGTCAGGTTGCGGTTTGAAACTTGTAAAGTTGAATGGTTAAGGTGTGCTCGAGGTTAGGTGAGACCAAGATGAAGTAAATGAGGTGGTTTGACTGTGGTTAGGAAGTGCAGTAAGGTTGGTTGGTTGGTCAGGTTGCGGTTTGAAGATTATGAGGATTAACTGTATGAGAATTTTGTACAATATTATATTATTGTTGATGAAATTATATGTTTGACCCAATATTTTAATATTTGTTTATAAAGTTTTATTCTTACTTGTAGATTTATTGATTGGATATTTTACATGTAAATTTTTGTGGGTAGTGATTATATCTTAAGGGTTATTTGCTTATTCGCAGTATTTGATTTTAGTAATTAAGGTAACTTAGAATTAGTAATTTGAAATATGGTTGACAAAAGTCGTGCCAGCAGTCGCGGTTATACGTAGAACTTAAATAAATGTTATTGGTATTGGAGTTAATTTGTGATTGAAAATTTATAATTGATTGTAGAAGGTAGAATTTGAAAATTAAGATATATTTTATTGAATAATGAGGCTTTGAAATTTAAGATTTAAACTAGGATTAGATACCCTATTATTTTAAGTATAAATGGGTAATACTTGAGTAGTAATAGTTAAGTTCTTGAAACTTAAAGAATTTGGCGGTGTTTTAGTCTTTTCAGAGGAATCTGTCCTGTAATTGATAATACACATTATATTAAATTTAATTTTGTAATGTCAGTTTGTATACCGCCGTCGTAAGATTATCTTTGAAGAGGAATAATTTTCTAGAAATTAAAATAAAGTTTATGTCAGGTCAAGGTGCAGCTTATGATTAAGTGGGAGATGGATTACAATAATTTAGGAATTAAACGGATGTTGGATTGAAATATACAATTGAAGGTGGATTTGAAAGTAATTTTATTAAATTATGATAATATGATTATAGCTCTAAAACATGTACACATCGCCCGTCGCTCTCATTTTTTTAAGGTGAGATAAGTCGTAACATAGTAGGTGTACTGGAAAGTGTATCTAGAATGTCAGAATGAAGCTTTATAGTAAAGCATTTCATTTACATTGAGAAGAGTTTCGTGCAATTCGAATTATTCTGAAAGATAATTATTAATAGATAAGGGTGTTTAACTTTATTTTAATTAAAATAATTTTATGAAGAATTGTTTTAGTATATTTTATAGAAATAATAAGATTATTTATAGTGCAGTAGTATCGTGAGAGAATTATGAAATAGTTGAAAATTTATTTTTAAGAAAGTAAATTAATTAATTGTACCTTGTGTATCAGGGTTTATCAATAATTTTATATGGAGTATATAATTCTCGAGTTAAAAAGAGCTAATGTAATATGCGAGTTAATGTAATATATTTATTGGTAATATTATGTTAGTAATGAAACGTTAAGCGTTTTTTAAGATATCTAGTTTTCTAAGAAATGAATTTAATTCAGTTTAGTTTATGTAATTATCTGAATTGTTAAATGATTATTTAAACTAGAAAATAATTTGGGGGATAAGCTTTAAATTGGAAACTATAATTTATAAAATTTATTTAAAAATGTAGGCTTTAAATTAGCCAGCTATTTAATGATGTTGTAAATTATTTTATGAAAATATGATTTTATAGAGAATTTAGTTTGTGTATTAGAATAATTTAAATAATAATGAGTTATTTGAAATAATGATAAAATTAGTATAATTAGATGTATATAATATTTGTATTTAAAATTTATATTAAGGAATTAGGCAAAATTTTAATATTCGCCTGTTTAACAAAAACATGTCTTTTAGTGTATAATTTAAAGTCGGGCCTGCCCACTGAATAAATTGAAGGGCCGCGGTATTTTGACCGTGCAAAGGTAGCATAATCATTAGTTTTTTAATTGAAGGCTGGAATGAATGGTTTGACGAGATATTAGCTGTCTCAATATAATAAATAGAATTTAACTTTTGAGTTAAAAGGCTTAAATAAAAATGGAGGACGAGAAGACCCTATAGAGCTTTATATATTATATAATAATTTATTGTAGAATATTGAGAATATTTATGGAAGTATATTGTGTTGGGGTGACATAAAGATTTAAATAACTCTTTGTGGAAATTACATTGATTTATGAATAATTGATCCATTAATATTGATTATAAGATAAAGTTACCTTAGGGATAACAGCGTAATTTTTTTTAAGAGTTCATATCAACAAGAAAGATTGCGACCTCGATGTTGGATTAAGGAATATAGTTAGGTGTAGAAGTTTAATTAATAGGTCTGTTCGACCTTTAAATCCTTACATGATCTGAGTTCAAACCGGTGTAAGCCAGGTTGGTTTCTATCCTCATTAATTAGAAATATTTTAGTACGAAAGGACCAAATATTTGAAATAATTTTGTTTGAGTGATTATTATTAACTATTTTGGCAGAAAGAGTGCCTTGAATTTAGAATTCAAATATGTAAGAGTTTACAAATAGTATTGTTAAGTGAAATTATAACTAGTTTAATTGGAGCTTTAATTTTAATTGTGGGTGTTTTAATTGGTGTGGCGTTTTTAACATTATTGGAGCGTAAGGTATTAGGATATATTCAGATTCGTAAGGGCCCTAATAAGGTTGGATTTGTTGGATTACCACAGCCGTTTGCTGATGTAATTAAATTATTGACTAAGGAGTCAACTTATCCTTTATTGTCAAATTATTTTTTATACTATTTTTCTCCTATTTTTAGTTTGTTTTTAGTATTATTGGTTTGGATAGTATATCCATTTATAACTATAATATTTTCATTTAATTTGGGGTTATTGTTTTTTTTATGTTGTACAAGAATAGGCGTTTATACAGTTATAATTGCGGGATGATCCTCTAATTCTAATTATGCGTTGTTAGGAGGACTTCGGGCTGTTGCTCAAACAATTTCTTATGAAGTAAGTTTAGCATTAATTTTGTTATCATTTGTATTTTTAATTGATGGATATTGTTTAATAAGTTTTATTAAGTATCAAAATTATATTTGATTTTTATTTTTGTCTTTTCCTTTAATATTAGCTTGATTTGCTTCGTGTTTAGCTGAGACTAATCGTACTCCTTTTGATTTTGCTGAAGGAGAGTCTGAATTGGTTTCAGGCTTTAATGTTGAATATAGAAGAGGGGGTTTTGCTTTAATTTTTATGGCTGAATATGCAAGAATTTTGTTTATAAGAATGTTATTTTGTGTTATATTTATGGGAAGAGATGTATTTTCATTTGTTTTTTTTTTAAAAATAGCATTTTTATCTTTTATATTTATTTGGGTTCGGGGAACATTACCTCGATTTCGTTATGATAAATTAATATATTTGGCTTGAAAAAGATTTCTTCCCTTATCACTCAATTTTTTGTTTTTTTATTTGGGATTAAAGGTGATTATATTTTCATTTTTAATTTAGTGGATTTATTTTAGTAGAAGTTATTAGAAGAATTAAACTTCTGTCTTATGTTTTCAAAACATATGCTTGCATAAAGCTTTATAACTAATTTATTAGATTATCTCATATTATTAGAACAAAGGGATTAATTAAATAGTAAGCGAAGTAAAGTACCGTTAAGATTTGTCCAGTAAGGATATAAGGATCTTCAACTGGTCGGGCTCCAATTCAGGTTAGTAAGATTACAATAGTTGTTATGGATCAGAATAAAATTTGATTTAATGGATAAAATTGAATTCCTCGAAATCTATTACTATTGTAAAAGGGTAAAATTATTAAAATAGCAATAGATATTACTAGGGCAATTACTCCACCTAATTTATTGGGGATGGAGCGAAGAATAGCATATGCAAATAGGAAATATCATTCTGGTTGAATATGAACAGGGGTAACTAGGGGATTAGCAGGAGTGAAATTATCAGGGTCTCCTAATATATAAGGTTCAAGAAGTCTTAAAAAGATGAGGGAGGCAACTATGATAATAAACCCGAAGAGGTCTTTGAATGAAAAATATGGGTGAAAGGGGATTTTATCAACATCTCTATTTAATCCAAGGGGGTTATTTGAGCCTGTTTGGTGTAAAAATAATAAGTGAATTATTACAGCGGCGGCTACAATAAAGGGTAGAACAAAGTGGAAAGTGAAGAATCGGGTAAGAGTGGCATTATCTACACTAAATCCACCCCATACTCATTGGACAAGATCTGTTCCTAAGTAAGGAATGGCTGATAGTAAATTGGTAATAACTGTGGCACCTCAAAAGGATATTTGTCCTCAAGGTAATACATATCCTATGAAGGCTGTTCCTATTACTAAGAATAAGATAATAATACCTGTTATTCATGTATGTATATAATTGTATGATCCATAATATATTCCGCGCCCTACATGAAGGTAAAGGCAGATGAAAAAGAAAGATGCTCCATTAGCATGAAGAGTACGTAAGAATCAACCATAATTGACATCTCGACAGATATGTGCTACTCTATTAAAAGCTAAATCAATATTTGCTGTATAGTGTATAGCTAGAAATAAGCCGGTGGCAATTTGAATTATTAAACATAAACCTAAAAGTGATCCGAAGTTTCATCAGGCTGAAATATTGGATGGGGCTGGTAAATCAACTAATGCTCTATTGGCAATTTTAAAGAGGGGATGTGAGGTGCGTATAGGTTTATTCATTAGTTTTTTGGACGTAGAGGACCTTGAAAAATGTTAGTAATTTTTACAATAGCAATTAGTGTTAAGAAGAGATAATTTACTAATATTAGTGTAATTAAATCAGTAGGTTTGTTATAGAGTTTAGTAAGAAGATAATTTGAGTCATCATGTAATGTAATAAGTTCATTGTCAATATTGTTTATTTCTTCATTAAATCTCAATATATTTCATAAGTTTGAATCACTAATGAGTGAAACAGAAATAATTGTTGAGAGTAGTATTAGAATAATAATTAAAGATTTTGTGGAGATGGAAAATAATTCATTTGAGGCTAAGCTTGTAATATAAATAAATAATACTAATATTCCTCCTAAGAATACAAGAAATAAAATATAAGAAAATCAAAATGTTGATGTTATTATTCCTGTAGTTAGTGATACAATTAAAGTTTGTAGAATGATAATAAGTGTTATTGCTATAGGATGATTAAGTTGTGTAAAAATTATTGCATTTAAGAGATTAGAAATTATAATTCTAAGATTTAGTATACAAAGGGTAGTTTATATAAAATATTAATTTTGGGGATTAATGATGAGAAATTTTCTTTCCTTTGAGTTTTAGAAGCCTGAAATGCTTATTATTGATTTACAAGACCAGTGTTTTTGTTTAAACTACTAAAACAAATGGTAATACTTATTTATTGAATTGTAGTAATTTTAGTGTTTATAAGAGGTGTGTGAGTATTTTGTTCTAATCGGAAACATTTATTGGCAACATTATTAAGATTGGAATTTGTGGTTTTAAGATTGTTTTTGTTGTTATTTATATTTTTAAATATATATACGTTTGAGTTATTTTTTAGAATGGTATTTTTGACATTTTCGGTATGTGAGGGGGCTTTAGGCTTATCAATTTTGGTATCAATAATTCGTACTCATGGAAATGATTTTTTTCAAACTTTTAGAATTTTACAATGTTAAAATTTATTTTTATATTGTTGTTTTTGATCCCTTTGAGTTTTTTATATAAATTTTGATGGTTGGTTCAATGTTTATTATATCTGATGACTTTTTTTTTTATATTAAGATGTATTACATTTAATGATTTTTGTAATTTGGGGTATATTTTTGGTACAGATATTTTATCTTATGGTTTAATTTTATTAAGATTTTGAATTTGTTCTTTAATGATTACAGCTAGTGAACGTGTTTATCATTATAAATATTTTAATTCATTTTTTTTATTTTTTGTAATTTTTTTACTTTTAATATTATGTTGTACATTTAGAAGAATAAGATTATTTTCTTTTTATTTATTTTTTGAGGGTAGATTGATTCCTACATTATTTTTAATTTTGGGTTGAGGATATCAACCGGAACGACTTCAGGCAGGTGTTTATTTATTATTTTATACTTTATTAGCATCTTTACCATTGTTAGTGGGGTTATTTAATATTTATGGATTTTATGGGAGATTATATATTGGATTTATGAATAATGTAAGATTATCAAGAATGTTATTTTATATAAGATTGATTTTAGCCTTTTTGGTTAAAATACCTATATTTATAGTTCATTTATGATTACCTAAGGCTCATGTAGAGGCGCCGGTCTCAGGTTCAATGATTTTAGCAGGAGTTTTATTAAAGTTGGGAGGTTATGGGTTATTACGAGTTTATATAATATTAATGAAATTAGGTTTAGTATATAACGTTATTTGAATTAGAATTAGATTAGTTGGGGGGTTTTTGATAAGATTAGTATGTTTACGTCAAGTTGATTTAAAGGCTTTAATTGCTTATTCTTCTGTAGTTCATATGGGAATAGCTTTAGGTGGGCTGATAACATTAACTGATTGAGGATTTTTAAGAACATATTCTTTAATAATTGCTCATGGATTATGTTCATCTGGATTATTTGCTTTAGCTAATATTTCTTATGAGCGATTAGGAAGTCGAAGCTTATTAATTAATAAGGGTTTAATAAATTTTATACCTTCTATAGCATTATGATGATTTTTATTAAGTTCATCTAATATGGCAGCCCCTCCTTCTTTGAATTTAATAGGGGAAATTGGTTTATTAAATAGATTAGTTATGTGATCGTGGATTACAATGGTGATATTAATATTAATTTCTTTTTTTAGAGCAGCTTATACATTATATTTATATTCTTATAGTCAACATGGAATAATCTATTCTGGAATTTATTCTTGTTCAATGGGTTATTTACGTGAATACTTATTATTAATATTACATTGGTTACCCTTAAATATTTTAATTTTAAAGGGTGATTTATGTATTTTGTGACTGTATTTAAGTAGTTTATTTAAAAATATTGATTTGTGGTGTCAATGAAGTAGAATTTTTACCTTAAATCATTTTGTGATCATTATCAATTTGTTTTTTAAGATTTGTTTTTCTGTTTTTTGTAGCTGTGTTTTTAATAATAATAGGAATTTATTTTATTATAAATGAGATAATTATTTTTATTGAGTGGGAGATTTTTACTTTAAATAGTTCTGCCTTAGTTATAACATTTTTATTTGATTGAATATCTTTATTATTTATGAGATTTGTGTTGTTTATTTCTTCATTAGTTATTTTTTATAGTGAAGAATATATGTATGGTGATTTGGTAATTAATCGTTTTATTATTTTGGTATTAATGTTTGTATTATCTATAATGTTTTTAATTATTAGTCCGAATTTGATTAGAATTCTTTTGGGTTGAGATGGTTTAGGTTTGGTTTCTTATTGTTTAGTAATTTATTATCAAAATGTTAAATCTTATAGAGCTGGTATATTAACAGCTTTATCTAATCGTATTGGTGATGTTGCTTTATTAATAGCAATTGCTTGAATACTTAATTTTGGGAGTTGAAATTATATTTATTATTTGGATGTGATGAAGGAATCAAGCATTATATGTATTGTTGCGAGATTAGTTGTTTTGGCTGCGATGACAAAAAGTGCACAGATTCCTTTTTCTTCTTGATTACCAGCAGCAATAGCGGCTCCTACACCCGTGTCTGCATTGGTTCATTCTTCAACTTTGGTAACTGCAGGGGTTTATTTATTGATTCGTTTTAATGCTGTTATTGTGGATAATGAATTAGGAAAATTTTTATTATTAATTTCTGGATTAACAATATTTATGGCTGGATTGGGGGCAAATTTTGAATATGATTTAAAAAAGATTATTGCCCTTTCTACTTTGAGACAGTTGGGATTAATGATGAGAATTTTATCTATAGGATTTCCTAAATTAGCTTTTTTCCACTTATTAACACATGCTTTATTTAAGGCACTATTGTTTATGTGTGCAGGTTCTGTAATTCATAATATGAAGAATTCACAGGATATTCGGTATATGGGAAGTTTATGTATTCAAATACCCTTAACGGTTATTTGTTTTAATGTATCAAATCTTGCTTTATGTGGAATACCATTTTTGGCGGGGTTTTATTCCAAGGATTTGATTTTGGAAATTGTTTCGTTATCTTATTTAAATGGAGTTAGTTTTTTTTTATATTTTTTTTCAACTGGTTTAACTGTTTGTTATTCTTTGCGATTAGTATATTATTCTATAACAGGGGATTTTAATTCAGCTTCTCTTCATCCTTTAAGTGATGAAGGGTGAATTATACTTAAGGGTATATTAACATTAATAATAATAGCAATCATAGGGGGTTGTACCTTAAGATGAGTATTATTTCCTTCTCCTTCAATAATTTGTTTACCATTGTGAATAAAAACATTAGCATTAATTGTGAGTATATTAGGGGGTTGATTAGGTTATGAATTATCTAAATTTTCAGTATCTTATGATTTACAATCTTTAAAGTTTTATTTAATGTCATGTTTTGTTGGGTCAATGTGGTTTATACCTTTTATTTCTACTTATGGTGTTAATTATTTGCCTTTAATGTTAGGAAATTTTGTTTATAAGTCTTTTGATCAGGGATGAAGAGAAGATTGAGGAGGTCAAATGATTTATAGAAGATCTAGTAAATATTCAAGTGTTGTTCAGTGATGACAGAATAATACTATTAAAATATATTTAATTAGTTTTATTTTGTGATTTATAATATTATTAATATTATTATTATATTTAAATAGCTTATATGTAGAGCATGACACTGAAGATGTTAAGGAAATTGAATAATTTTTAAATAGTGTATAATATATTTATAAATAAATAGTATATTATTTATACAATGAAAATGTATTGTTTTTTTTTAAACTATATAAATAGAAATGTTAATGGAGTTAAACCATTTAAATAGAAAGTTAGCAGCTTTCATTTGATCCTCACATTTCTTCTTAATTGGAAATAGATTTCACTAATATTATTAACAGTAATATACCGCTTTTTTGGTTTCAATTAATACTAAAATAAATTCACAAGTAAGGATGAATACATCTAAGATCAAGTCGAAATTGATTGCAATAAATCGCTTCTTACTTAAGGAAGATTGAATTCAATACTTTTTGAATGCAAATCAAATGTTATGCTTAACTACAACCCTAATTAAGAAGCTCATTCTAGTGCACCTTGATTTCATTCATGAAATAGTCCAATAAGTAGGATTAGAAGAAAAAATATTCTAACTATAGTTCATGAAATAATATTTGAAGATTGTATAATAATGGCTACTGGGAGAAGCAGGGCGATTTCTACGTCGAAAATTAAGAAAATTACTGCAATTAAAAAGAATCGAAGGGAAAAGGGTAGGCGTGCTGATCTTTTAGGATCAAATCCACACTCAAAGGGAGAACTTTTTTCCCGGTCATTAATTGATTTTTTTGAAAGGATTGAAGCTAAAATTATAACAATTATAGCTAGAGTAATTGAAATAATAGATATGATATATATGATTCAAATTATTTATTTTGAAGTGTTTCAATCCTTTTGATTGGAAGTCAAATGTACATATATACTAAATAAATATCTACCTCATCAGTAAATGGAGATATAAAGAAATAATCAGACTACGTCAACAAAGTGTCAGTATCATGCTGCTGCTTCAAAACCAAAGTGATGATTAGGGGAGAAGTGACATATTAAGTGTCGTATTAGGCATGTTGCTAAGAATGTTGTTCCAATTAGGACATGAAGACCATGGAATCCGGTTGCTATAAAAAAGGTAGAACCATATGAGGCATCTGCAATTGTAAAAGGTGCTTCAATATATTCATAAGCTTGAAGAATAGAAAAATAAATTCCTAAAATGATAGTAAAAAATAGTCCTTGAGTTGTTTGACTATAATTTCCTTCTATTAGACTATGGTGGGCTCAGGTTACGGTTACCCCTGATGCAAGAAGAATGGCTGTATTTAATAAGGGAATTTGTAGAGGGTTGAATGGCTGGATACCGGCGGGAGGTCATATGGCGCCTATATCAATATTAGGGGAAAGGCTTCTGTGGAAAAAGGCTCAGAAGAAGGAAATAAAGAAGAATACTTCTGAAATAATAAATAAGATTATTCCTCAGCGTAGACCATAATTTACTGATAAAGTATGTAATCCTTGATATGTTCCTTCACGAGTGATATCTCGTCATCATTGAATTATTGTTAAAATAGTAATTAATGTTCCTAGAAATAGTAAGGAATTATTGAACTGGTGGAATCATTTTACTAATCCAGCAGCTGTGACAAGAGCTCCAATTGCCCCAGTTAGAGGTCATGGTCTTGGATTTACTAAATGAAAGGGGTGGTTAGAGTGTGTAGTCATTAATTAACTTCTCTAGAATATAAAGTAGCTAGAACAGCAAAAACATAAGATTGAATTATTGCAACAGCAGATTCTAGTGTTAATAAGGCAATTTGTGCAAAGATTAATAGTGATATAAGAGATATAGTTAATGAGGGCCCCGTATTTCCTAAAAGAGTAAGTAATAAATGACCTGCAATTATATTAGCTGCTAATCGGACTGCTAAAGTTCCTGGTCGGATTACATTTCTAATTGTTTCAATGCAAACTATAAAAGGTATTAAAGCTGCTGGAGTACCTTGAGGTACTAGATGAGCAAATATATGTTGTGTGTGATTAATTCAACCATAAATTATAAAACTAAATCAAAGAGGTATGGCTAGAGTTAGTGTTATTGTTAAATGACTTGAACTTGTGAAGATATAAGGGAATAATCCTAAAAAATTATTAAATAAGATTAGTGAAAATAAGGCAATAAATATGAAGCTGCTTCCATTATGGCCAGATGGTCCAATTAATGTTTTAAATTCATTATGAAGGGTTTTAATAACAGAATATCAAATAATTCTATGACGTGAGGGAACTATTCAATAAATAAGAGGTAAAATTATTATTCCGAGAAAGGTTCTCAATCAGTTAAGTGATAAATTTATAATATTAGTGGAAGGATCAAAAACGGAGAATAGATTAGTTATCATTTTCAGTTTAATGAAATTTGAGGTAAAGAGGAGATTTCTTTTTGAGTGGAGATTGGCTGATAAATTGTAAAAAAATAGTTAATAATAGTAAAAAGAATTAATGTAATGGAAAATATTGAAAATAGAAATATTCATCTTATAGGTGCTATTTGAGGAATAAAGAAATATTAATATATTAATAATTTTAGTATGACATACTAATGTTATATTTTTAACTAATTTCTTCATCAGAAGTAAACGTTAATTACTATAAAATGGTTTAAGAGACCACTACTTACTTTCAGTCATCTGGTGATTGAGCATTAAGAATTCAATTAATAAATGTTTTAGTATTAACTCTTTCTAAAACAATAGGTATAAATCTATGATTTGTACCACAAATTTCTGAACATTGACCATAATAAAGTCCAGGACGATTTATAAAGAATCTGGTTTGATTTAGTCGCCCCGGGGTAGCATCAACCTTTACCCCTAGGGCAGGGATAGTTCATGAATGTAAAACATCTGCTGCAGTTACTAATATTCGGATTTGAGTATTAAAGGGTAATACTGTTCGATTATCTACATCTAATAAGCGGAATTCATTGGTGGATATTTCATTATAGGGAATTATATAAGAATCAAATTCATGAGGATTTACAAAGTCGGTATATTCATAACTTCAGTATCATTGATGACCTACGGTTTTTACCGTAATAATAGGATCTATTGATTCATCAAGAAGATAAAGGAGTCGTAGAGAAGGCAGGGCAATAAAAATAAGAGTAATTGCTGGTAAAATTGTTCAAATAACTTCGATTGTTTGACCTTCTAGTAAGTATCGGTGAGTATATTTATTAAAGAATAATGTTAATATAATGTAAGCTACAAGAACAGTAATTATTAATAAAATTAATAATGTATGATCATGGAAGAAAATTAGTTGTTCCATTAAAGGAGAGGCGGCATTTTGTAAATTTAGATCTGATCATGTTGCCATAAGGTTCTAATAAAAGTATATCCTTTATATGTAGAGCTTAAATCTACTGCACTTATCTGCCATATTAGAAATTGGTTAGTATAGGTAATTCAGAATAACTATGTTCAGCTGGAGGTAAATTTTGATATCATTCTAAAGAACTTACTATATTAAGGGAGAATAGAATAGGACGATTTGAAATTATACTTTCTCAAATAATAAAAATGAGTAAAATAATTCCAATAAATGAAATAGTTGAGCCAACGGTTGATACTACATTTCATGAAGTGTAAACATCTGGATAATCTGAATATCGACGGGGTATTCCAGCTAATCCTAGAAAATGTTGAGGGAAGAAAGTTAAGTTTACACCAATGAATATAATAGTAAATTGAATTTTAAGTCATTTAGGGTTTAATGATAGTCCGGTAAATAAAGGATATCATTGTACGAATCCAGCTATAATAGCAAATACAGCTCCTATAGATAAGACGTAGTGGAAATGGGCAACAACATAATAAGTATCATGTAAGATAATATCAAGTGATGAATTGGCAAGAACTACTCCTGTTAGACCACCAATTGTAAATAAAAATACAAACCCTAAGGCTCAGAGCAAGGAAGGACTATATGTGAATTGTGTTCCATGAAGAGTAGCCAATCATCTGAAAATTTTAATACCTGTAGGGACTGCAATAATTATAGTAGCTGAGGTGAAATAAGCTCGTGTATCAACATCTATTCCTACAGTAAATATGTGGTGAGCTCAAACTACAAATCCTAGAAGACCAATGGCAAGTATGGCATAAATTATTCCTAATGTTCCAAAGGCTTCCTTTTTTCCACTTTCTTGACTAATAATATGAGAAATTATTCCAAATCCCGGTAAAATTAAGATATAAACTTCAGGATGACCAAAGAATCAGAAGAGATGTTGATATAGAATTGGATCTCCACCACCCGCAGGATCAAAAAAGGAGGTATTTAAATTTCGATCTGTTAATAATATGGTGATGGCACCGGCAAGAACAGGTAAAGATAGAAGGAGGAGAAGAGCTGTAATTCCTACTGATCAAACAAATAAGGGGGTTTGATCTAAGGATATTCCAGGTGCTCGTATATTAATTGTTGTTGTAATAAAATTTACTGCCCCTAGAATGGAGGAAATACCAGCTAAGTGTAAGGAGAAAATAGCTAGATCTACTGATGCACCAGCATGAGCAATATTAGCTGAAAGGGGTGGATAGACAGTTCAACCAGTTCCGGCCCCATTTTCTACTAATCTTCTAGCTAATAATAAAGATAAAGAAGGGGGTAATAATCAGAATCTTATATTATTTATACGGGGAAATGCCATATCAGGAGCACCCAATATTAGAGGTACTAATCAATTTCCAAATCCTCCAATTATGATTGGTATAACTATGAAAAAAATTATTACAAAAGCATGAGCAGTTACGATAACATTATAGATTTGGTCATCTCCAATTAAGAATCCAGGTTGACCTAATTCAGCACGAATTGATATACTTAAAGATGTACCTACTATACCTGCCCAGGCTCCAAAAATGAAATATAGAGTTCCAATGTCCTTATGATTAGTTGAGAATAGTCACTGTTGCGGTAAAATGGCTGAGTTTAAGGCGATAAATTGTAAATTTATTTACGAGATCAATCTCTTTTATCAAACTTTATAGTCATATGATGATATTAGACTGCAATTCTAAAGGAGTAGAAACACTACTAAGGTTTAAAATGCATATTTTATTTATAGCTTTGAAGGCTATTAGTTTAATTAACTTAAAACCTTATATAACATTAAAAATTAATGATCTGAAGGTTAGACCTAGTAAAGAAATTATTGTGAATGTTATTGTGATGATATAAAAGTGGTTATCATATAATTGAATATAATTTCATTTGAGTTCTGTGTAAGAAAATAGGAAAGCTGAAAATGTAATACGAATATAATAAAATAAAGTAATGAGAGTTGTAATTACTATTAAGGTAATAATTAATAATCTATTTAATTCGGCTATGGCTTGAATAATTAATCATTTGGGTAGAAATCCAAGAAAAGGAGGTAGTCCCCCCAAAGAAAGAAGAAGTGTGAATAGACAAAATTTAATTTTAGGATCATTATTTATTAGAAGAAAATTTTGGTTAATATGAAAGCTTTGGAAGGTATTAAATATAAAAATAATGGCAGCACTAAGAAAAAAATAGATTAGGAAATATAATTCTCATAAATTTTCTCCAGAAGTTATTGCTGCAATTATTCAACCTAGGTGGTTGATTGATGAGTATGCTATTAGCTTTCGTAGGGATGTTTGGTTTAAACCACCTAAAGACCCGATTCCAATGGATGAAATGATGATGATTGAGAAGAATATATTTATATTAATTAAGTAAGAAAGTAATATTAAGGGTGCAATTTTTTGTCATGTTATTAAAATTAAATTGTTTCATCAACTGAGTCCTTCTATAGTTGCTGGGAATCAAAAGTGGAAGGGAGCAGCCCCTAATTTTAATAAAAGAGCTGAACTAATTAAGAGGAGAAACGTTTCATGATTTAAGAAAATAGATATATTTGATACTAGAAACATTATGATAAGGGAAAATAATAAAAGGGAAGAGGCAATAGCTTGGATAAGAAAATATTTTAGTGAGGCTTCAGTCGACATAATATTTTTTGTGTTAGATATTAAGGGAATAAAGGAAAGTAAATTAATTTCTAATCCTATTCAAACCCCTAGTCAGGAAGTAGAGGAGATAGAAATTAAAGTACCTATAATTAAGGTACTTAAAAATAAAATTTTTGAAGAATTTATGAAAATTAAAAAGGAGGACAATCCTATTTACGGGGTATGAACCCATTAGCTTGAATTTAGCTTACCTTTTTTTTGATGAATTATATTTAGGTGTATGAAGCACGGAAGTTTTTGATACTTTAAGGAGTAGTTTAAGTCTACTGAATGTAATGAAGGTAAAATATTTACATAATTTACTCTATCACTGTAATCCTTTAATCAGGCACTTCATT